TTTTTGAAATGAAAATTATTAAATTATAAGACAAGTTATAAGACAAGAGCACGAAAATAACTAATAATATGAATAATAAAAAGGTGGATTATCATACATATATATTTCGTGTAGAAACGTGTAGAAAGGTGAATAAGTCCGTTTATTTACATATTTTTTAGTTACACATTTTTTTATTGAATACTTATAAAAAAAATTCAATAAAACATATACTTATATATTCCTCATTTAGGTATATACTCACTTAGGTATACTTACCTATAATATTAGTATAATATAATAATTATATATATATAATATATATATAAATAGAATTATTATATATGAATTTTAAAATATCTTTTTAACAATATAAGATTAAAATAAGATTAAAATAAAAATATTAATATAAAACAATAAAAAAAAATAACAGGTACAAATATTAAATCGAGGTACCCACTCAATGATAACTCTCAACAACTTTCCCTCCATTTTTGTGCCTTTAGTGGGCTTAGTATTTCCGGCAATTGCAATGGTTTCTTTATCTCTTCATGTTCAAAAAAACAAGATTTTTTAGATACTATCAGGGACAACTCTTATCCATTTTTTTTTTCAAAGCTTACTTTGATCATAACACCCCTATCTATTTAGTAGAATAGGGTATAACATGTGGCTTCTTTCGAGCATAAGCCCTTAGGTATGCGTAAACATGATATAAGGGTAAATGGATTATAACAATTTTCAAGCGGATCCGTAGCGAGAAGAATTTCGGAAATGTAAAGTCATCTATATGTGGATATCTACAGGAAATCGTATGAAAGAGATGTTATTGTTTTAGTTTGGATCTAAGTAATTCGATGAATTTTTCTAAAATAAAAGGTTCACATCATAGTAATGCTGGTTGATGAGAGTTACTTCGGAAACAAAAAAAGTAAAATAAAATTTATTTTTGTTATTCTTCCAATTCCAATAAAATGCAACTAGGTCTAGTGAGAGTATGAGTTGGCGATCAGAACGTATATGGATAGAACTTATAGCGGGATCTCGAAAAATAAGTAATTTCGGTTGGGCCCTCATTCTTTTTTTAGGTTCATTAGGGTTTGTATTGGTTGGAACCTCCAGTTATTTTGGTAGGAATTTTATATCTTTATTTCCTTCTCAGCAAATAAATTTTTTTCCGCAGGGGATCGTGATGTCTTTCTATGGGATCGCGGGTCTCTTTATTAGCTCCTACTTGTGGTGCACAATTTTGTGGAATGTAGGTAGTGGTTATGATCGATTCGATATAAAAGAGGGCATAGTGTGTATTTTTCGTTGGGGATTTCCTGGAAAAAACCGTCGCATATTCCTGCGATTCCTTATGAAAGATATTCAGTCCATCAGAATAGAAAATAAAGAAGGTCTTTTTGCTCGTCGGGTCCTTTATATGGAAATCAGAGGCCAGGGGGCCATTCCCTTGACGCGTACTGATGAGAATTTGACTCCACAAGAAATTGAGCAAAAAGCTGCTGAATTGGCCTATTTCTTGCGCGTACCAATTGAAGTATTTTGAAAAAAGTAACTGAAAACGGAATCCTTTGCAAGAGGGAAAAAACTCAAGAACCTTCTTTTTTTTCTATACCACAACTTAACGTAACGGAAATTTGTTCTGAATGCCTATTCGAGCCAAAGTAAACGTATACGAAGCAACCCTAAAACGAAAATTTTTGTGTCTATCATTTTTTTTTTATATTTGATATTTTATTTAATAGAACGGCAGCTCTTTCATCTCCAAATCCAACTAACTAATATTAATTTTTAATTTGAAGTGGGCTCTTTTTTATTCTATTTCTGTATTCTTTCTAGATTCGAGGACTAATCTAACCACTCTACTGCATCACAAATAAAAACTTCGAAATAGATTAATGGGCTCGATGACGTGGGATATAACTTATGCTTGATAGAAATATTAGTATCATATAAAGTCGACGCATGGGGTGAGTTCATTAAAACTTCAAAAATTCACAGACGAAAAAATGGCAAAAAAGAAAGTATTAATTTCCCTTCTATATCTTGCATTTATAGTATTTTTGCCTTGGTGGATCTCTCTCTCATTTAAAAAAAGTCTGGAATCTTGGATTATTAATTGGTGGGATATTAAGCAATCCGAAATTTTTTTGAATGATATTCAAGAAAAGAGTATTCTAAAAAAATTCATAGACTTAGAGGAACTCCTTCGTTTGGAGGAAATGATAAAGGAATACCCAGAAACGCATTTACAAAAGCTTCGCGTCGAAATCTACAAAGAAACGACCCAGTTGATCAAGATGCACAATGAGGATCGTATCCATACAATTTTACACTTCTCGACAAATATAATCTGTTTCGTTATTCTAAGTGGTTATTCTATTCTAGGTAATGAAGAACTTGTTATTCTTAACTCTTGGGTTCAAGAATTCCTATATAACTTAAGCGACACAATAAAAGCTTTTTCTATTCTTTTATTAACTGATTTATGTATAGGATTCCATTCGCCCCACGGTTGGGAATTAATGATTGGCTCTGTCTACAAAGATTTTGGATTTGCTCATAATGATCAAATTATATCCGGTCTTGTTTCTACTTTTCCAGTCATTTTAGATACAATTTTTAAATATTGGATCTTTCGTTATTTAAATCGTGTATCTCCTTCACTTGTGGTGATTTATCATTCAATGAATGACTGAAAAATTATCGAACGGCCCAATTATAATATTTGTTACTTTGTACATAAGCAAAACACTCAAAATTGTACCTATTCTTTCTACCCAGTAAAGGGGTTTCTCCAATATTTCAGAAAAATTATTTCAGTAAATATCAAAATTATAGATAGGGAACTCTACTAGTGACCTACCTAATTTTATTGTAGAAAATTTCGGGATCAATGATTGGACCATGCAAACTAAAAAAACCTTTTCGTCGATAAAGAAAGAGATTACTCGATCCATTTCCCTATCGCTCATCATATATATAATAACTCAGGCACCCATTTCAAATGCCTATCCCGTTTTTGCACAGCAGGGTTATGAAAATCCACGAGAAGCAACGGGCCGTATTGTATGTGCCAATTGCCATTTAGCTAATAAACCCGTGGATATCGAGGTTCCACAAGCGGTACTTCCGGATACTGTATTTGAAGCAGTTGTTCGAATTCCCTATGATCTGCAAGTGAAACAAGTTCTTGCTAATGGTAAAAAAGGAGCTTTAAATGTGGGGGCTGTTCTTATTTTACCCGAGGGATTTGAACTAGCCCCGCCCGATCGTATTTCGCCCGAGATTAAAGAAAAGATAGGAAATCTGTCTTTTCAAAGTTACCGCCCTACTAAAAAAAATATTCTTGTGATAGGTCCTGTTCCTGGTCAGAAATATAGTGAAATCACCTTTCCTATTCTTTCCCCGGACCCTGCTACTAATAAAGATGTTCACTTCTTAAAATATCCCATATACGTAGGCGGGAACAGAGGAAGGGGTCAGATTTATCCCGACGGGAGCAAGAGTAACAATAATGTTTATAATGCCACAGCAGCGGGTATAGTAAGCAAAATTATACGAAAAGAAAAGGGGGGATACGAAATAACCATAGTGGAGGCATCGGACGGGCGTCAAGTGGTTGATATTATCCCTCCAGGGCCGGAACTTCTTGTTTCTGAGGGCGAATCCATCAAACTTGATCAACCACTAACGAGTAATCCTAATGTGGGCGGATTTGGTCAGGGGGATGCAGAAGTAGTACTTCAAGATCCATTACGTGTCCAAGGCCTTTTGCTCTTCTTGGCATCTGTTATTTTGGCACAAATCTTTTTGGTTCTTAAAAAGAAACAGTTTGAGAAGGTTCAGTTGGCCGAAATGAATTTCTAGATCCGCGGATTTTTCAACATCAAACTATAAAAAGAAATAAACTTTTGTTGGCAATTATATTATGTAATTGTGTAGGATCAAAAAAATTTTGTTTGTTTCTTTTTTCGGATTTCGGGAATTATTTATACTGGTCATGATGTGTATATTGTGAAGAAGACTATTTTGATTTTACTTATCTTTTCTTTGTTTTTTTAATCCAAATCGAAGTGATATAGAATGAATCCGTAGTTTTCTATTTTATATTTAAATAGAATCAAAACAAAAGATAAATAAGCGGAGAATATAAACCAAAGCATAAATGAAAGGAACAAAGGGTTTAGGGGGGGGGGGGTTGTGCGTCTCCTAGTTTTTGACACAAGAAAAGGGATTTTCCACAACCCCTTCTTGGGTCAAATTAATAATGATTCTTGATCCTATTCGTCAAAAATTCCTATTCGTAGGTTCCGTTTTTTTTTTTTTCGATTTATCATGTTAAGTAGTGGACAAACAAAAATATAGGTAAATTGATTGAACAAATAGAACTTCTTCAATTTCGAAGAATTTCTAAAATCGAAAAAAGGAAACTTTGATTAGACTAAGATTAAATAAAGTAGGGTTCTATTTTATTAGTATAGAATTTTATTAGTATAGATAAGGGTTGCATGATATCTAATCGATAGAAATCCATATATATGGAACTATATAGAATTGTGAGTCATCCAAAAAACGGAAATCGAGTGATTCCTTCTTTGTTTTAATTTTTAAAGTATTCACAGATACTTTTGAGTAAAAGATGTTCTGAATCAATTAATGAAGTGAATTTTTCAAAACATCAATCATAAGAGAGTATCAATCATAAGAAAGTGTGGTTTTTTTTGAAACATTTATACAAAAAAATATTATGATTATAAGAACTCAACGGGACCCATCCCCTCTTTCCTTGGCTGATTCGAGGGGGATCCCATTGAGTTCTTATGCTTTCATGTCTATAAACCAGTTCATCCGGTTATTACAGAGATGAACCTAATCCGGAATATGAACCATAAAAGAAAATACCAATTAAACCAATTACAACAATACCGGTTACAGTACCTATTATCCAAAGAGGAATCCTTCCAGTAGTATCGGCCATTTGCCCGACTTTCCTCCACATTTTTCAAGTGGTC